CTATTTCCTTTCTGTCTAAAACCTTGGCACGGATATAAACTAAGGTATTCTTATCTAGATCGAATCAAAAAGAAAGGTCAAAAGGATGATTTTTTTTTTTTAACAATTTTGGGAATGGAAACTGAACTTCCTTTTGGTTCTCCTAGAAAAAGGCCTTACTTTTTTTACCCTATTTTAAAGAAACTCGAAAAAAAACTTGGAAATTTAAAAAAAAAAATAAAAGAAATCTCAAAAATAAATAAAATTCTATTGATATTTAGTAGATTGAAAGAAGTAGATAAATCAAAAGAAACTAAAAAAGAAAAAGATTCTATAACGGATAATCAAATAATTAATGAATCAATGGATCAAATTAAATTTAGAAATTGGACAAATTTTTTACTAACAGAAAAAAAAATGAATGATCTAACTGATAGAACAAATATAATTAGAAAAAAAATAGAAAGAATTACAAAAGAAAAAAAAAAAGTGACTCCCGGAATAAATGTTAGTACTAATAAAAAAAATTATAATGCTAAAAGATTTGAATTAACAAAAATTATTTGGCAAATATTAAAACGACGTAGTGCTCGAATAATCCGTAAATTTCATTTTTTTATAAAATTTTTCATTGAAAATATATATATAGATATCCTTCTATCTATCATTAATATTCCCAAAATACATTCAAAACTTTGTCTTGAATCAATAAAAACTATTATTGATAAACCTATTTCCAATACTAAAAAAAATCACGAAAAAAAAAATAAAACTAATCAAAATACAATTAACTTTATTTCAACTCTACAAAAGTGCTTTTATAATATTAGTAATAATAATTTACAAAATTTTGAGAAATTATCCTCCTTCTCACAAGCATATGTATTTTACAAATTATCAAAAGTCCAAGTCCCCGATTTGTTTAATATTCTTGAATATCGCGGAACATCTTTTTTTCTTAAAACTTCAATAAACAAAAATTTTGGCAGCCAAGAAATAATAAATTCTCAATTTAAAGATAAGAAACTTATGAATTCAAAAAAAAATCAATGGAAAGGCTGGTTAAGAGGTTATTATCAATATAATTTATCTCAGATTAAATGGTCTAAATTAATAGCACAAAAATGGCGAAATAGCACAAAAAAATGTCGTACAATTCGAGATAAAAATTTAAACAAAGCGGATTCATATGAAAAAGAACAATTGAGTTATTATAAAAAACCAAGTGATTACGAAGTATATTTATTACCAAATCAAAAAGATAATTTTCAAAAATACTATACATATAATCTTTTATCTTATAGATCTATTAATTTTAATTATGAAAAGAGGGAGGACCCATCTATTTATAGATCACCATTCCAAGTAAATAAAACTCCAAATAATTTTTATAATTACAATACACAAAAAAGAAACGAATTTGCTAGATTAGCCTATATCCCTATCAATAATTTTATAGGAAAAAGTGCTAGTATATATATGGAAAAAAATATGGATCGAAAATATTTTGATTGTAAAATTATCAATTTTTGTTTTCAAAAAAAAATAGATATTGAAGCTTGGGTCAAGGTGAATACCAATAGGAACCAAAATACTAAGACCGAGGCTCAAAATTATCAAATAATGGATAAAATGGATAAAAAAGATCTTTTTTATTTTATGATTCATCAAGATGAAGAAAAAAATTCATCCAATAAAAAAAAAAAATGGGATTGGATGGGAATGAATAGAGAAATACTAAGTCATCCTATATTAAATCTAGAACTTTGGTTCTTTCCAGAATTTTTCCTATTTTATAATACATATAAAATTAAACCCTGGTTTATACCAAGCAAATTCCTTTTTTTGAATTTGAATATAAATGAAAATATTAGTGAAACTAAAAACCTGAATAGAAAACAAAAAGGAATTATACTATCAAACGAAAAAAAATATTTTGAATTCAAGAATAAAAAAGAAAAAGAATTTACAAATCAAAGAGATCTTCGATCAACTATGCAAAACCAAGAAAGTCTTGTATCTGTTCTATTAAACCAAGAAAACGAGATTGCGGAAACTTATTCGGAATCAGATAGGAAAAAACTACAAAAGAAAAAACAATACAAGAGCAATACAGAAGCAGAACTTGATTTCTTCCTCAAAAAATATTTACTTTTTCAATTAAGATGGGAGGGTGCTTTGAATCAAAGAATGATCAATAATATCAAAGTATATTGTCTCCTGCTTAGACTGATAAATCAAAAAAAAATAGCCCTATTCTCTATTCAAAGGAGAGAAATGAATCTTGATATAATGCTGATTAAAAAGAATTTAACTCTTCCAGAATTGATGAAAAGGGGAAGATTAATTATCGAACCTCTTCGTCTGTCTGTAAAAAAATCAGGCCAGTTTCTTATGCACCAAACCATAACTATTTCATTAGTTCATAAGAGTAGACATGGTATTAATCAAAGATACCAAGAGAAAATATATGCTGATAAGGAGGATTTTGATAAATCCATTCGAAGCCGTCTAACTGGAAGTAAGAATTCTTATTTGTTTTTCCCTGAAAATATTTTAGCATCGCGACGTCGTAGAGAATTGAGAATTCTAATTTGTTTCCATTCAAAGAATAGTCAAGATATCCAAAAAAATATAATATTTTGTAATGGGAATAATTTGAAAAGTTCTAATCAATTTTTGAATGAAAATAACGATCTTGATAGACAAAAATTCATTAAATTAAAATTACTTCTTTGGCCCAATTATCGATTAGAAGATTTAGCTTGTATGAATCGCTATTGGTTTGATACAAATAACGGAAGTTGTTTCAGTCTGTTAAGGATACGTATGTATCCCGAAATTGAAAAGTAATTAATGAAACTTAATATAGTACCATATCTGATATATGAAAGCAAACAAATGCACGTAGAACTTGTCTTACATTTTAGTCTAATATATGATACTAATTTAATGTAATGGGGTATCCATTATTTCGAAAAACGAATCAACAAAATCTTCTTCATTTTAAAATTTCAACAATTTTCTTTTGAAAATGCAAAATAGACTATTGTTTTGTATACCTATTCAAATACCAGTTTAATTGGATCGATTCTTTAAATTATTTAATAAAATTATATATAGAATTCCATAAAAAATAAGTTTATTATGTATACCACTAACTCGCATTATTATTACTGATCAGTAAAATTCATATTTGTCAAAAAAGGGGATTTTTTTATGGTAAAAAATTCAGTCATTTCAGTGATTTCACAAAAAGAAAAAGAAGAAAACCCGGGGTCTGTAGAATTCCAAGTATTCTGTTTTACTAATAAAATACGAAAGCTTACTTCCCATTTGGAATTGAATAAAAAAGACTATTTATCTCAGAGAGGTCTGCGGAAAATTTTGGGAAAGCGCCAACGACTGCTAGCTTATTTATTAAAAAAAAATAGAGTACTTTATAAAGAATTAATAGGTCAGTTGAATATTCGAGAGAAGAGATAAAAACGCGTTAATTTAAAAAATGATTTTACTTTTGATGACCCTCTTTTTATTTTCAACAATTCATGGAAGAATGAATCGGTAAAAAACCTATGACTGCACCAGTTACAAGAAAGGACCTCATGATAGTGAATATGGGTCCTCACCACCCATCAATGCATGGTGTTCTTCGACTCATCCTTACTCTAGATGGTGAAGATGTTATCGACTGTGAACCAATATTGGGTTATTTACATAGAGGGATGGAAAAAATTGCAGAAAATCGCACAATTATACAATATTTACCTTATGTAACACGTTGGGATTATTTAGCTACTATGTTTACAGAAGCAATAACTGTAAATGCACCAGAGCGATTGGGAAATATTCAAGTCCCTAAAAGAGCTAGCTATATCAGAGTAATTATGTTGGAGTTAAGTCGTATAGCTTCTCATTTGTTATGGCTTGGACCCTTTATGGCAGATATTGGTGCACAGACTCCCTTCTTCTATATTTTTCGAGAACGAGAATTAATATATGATCTATTCGAAGCTGCCACCGGTATGCGAATGATGCATAATTATTTTCGTATTGGAGGAATAGCTGCCGATCTACCTCATGGCTGGATAGATAAATGTTTGGATTTTTGCGATTATTTTTTAAGGGAGGTTGCTGAATATAAAAAGCTCATTACGCGGAATCCTATTTTTTTAGAACGAGTTGAAGGGGTGGGCGTTGTTAGTGAAGAGGAAGCAATAAATTGGGGTTTATCAGGACCAATGTTACGAGCTTCCGGAATACAATGGGATCTTCGTAAGGTTGATAATTATGAATGTTATGACGAATTTGACTGGGAAGTCCAATGGCAAAAAGAGGGGGATTCATTAGCTCGTTATTTAGTACGAATGAGTGAAATGACGGAGTCTATAAAAATTATTCAACAGGCTCTAGAAGGAATTCCGGGAGGGCCCTATGAGAATTTAGAAACCCGGCGCTTTGCTGGAGTCAGAAATACCGAATGGAATGATTTTGAATACCGATTCATTAGTAAAAAACCTTCTCCTACTTTTGAATTGTCAAAGCAAGAACTTTATGTAAGAGTCGAAGCCCCAAAAGGGGAATTGGGGGTTTTTATGATAGGAGATCAGAATGTTTTTCCTTGGAGATGGAAAATTAGACCACCAGGTTTTGTTAATTTGCAAATTCTTCCTCAATTAGTTACAAGAATGAAATTGGCTGATATTATGACGATACTAGGTAGCATCGATATCATTATGGGAGAAGTTGATCGTTGAAATGATAATTAATACAAGAGAAGTAGAAGCTATCAATTCTTTTTCTAGGTTGGAATTCTTAAAAGAAATCTATGGTATCATATGGCTGTTTGTACCTATTTTAACTACTGTATTAGGAATTACACTAGGTGTACTCGTAATTGTTTGGTTAGAAAGAGAAATATCTGCCGGGATACAACAACGTCTCGGCCCTGAATATGCGGGCCCTTTGGGTATTCTTCAAGCTCTAGCGGATGGGACAAAATTGCTTTTCAAAGAGAATCTTCTTCCATCTAGAGGAAATATTAGTTTATTCACTATTGGCCCCTCCCTAGCTGTCATATCCATTTTGTTAAGTTATTCAGTAATTCCTTTTGGTTATCATCTTGTTCTAGCCGATCTCAGTATAGGTGTTTTTTTATGGATTGCTATTTCAAGTATTGCTCCCATTGGACTTCTTATGTCAGGATATGGATCAAATAATAAATATTCCTTTTTAGGTGGTCTGCGAGCTGCTGCTCAATCAATTAGTTATGAAATACCATTAACTCTATGTGTGTTATCAATATCTCTACGTGTGATTCGTTAAAACATAAACTTTCTCTTATTTCTTTTTTCATTTCTAGGAAAAAAGTTAAATGAACTAAACCAGATAGTTATATGAGTGAAAGAAAACAGCTTAAAAATTCGCAGTAAAAGTGTAGTCTCATTGCCTATGTACAAGAGTTAAAAGAAAACAAAAATCTATACTGTTTACCCCAAGCTTGATTCATTAGTCATCATGGCTTGAAGCGGGTTTAAAATAAAAGATCCAATTCTATAAAATTTTAACTATTTATTCCCATATTTTTTATTACTATAAGAATAATAGAGGATTGAGCAAAAAAGAGTGGATGATTAGGAACACCAAGATACAAAAAGGATTAGTAATGTAAATAATGCAAATTATCCAACCGAATATTTGGACATCAAGAAAATCAAATTGGGGCTTTAAGTTAGTAGAAACGACCAAGTAGTACTCCCCATGATTTCGATCCAGAGTATGCTCCTATCCCCGATTAAGTAAATAACTATTAAGAACGAAGTAATCTTTTACCCTTTTTTACGTCTCCCCTTTTATGAGAAAGGAGAATAGGAACAAAAAAATAGAATAGAAAACAAAGACGGCTTTTTTATTTTCTATCATAGAACTTTAAATAATTGGAATTCTTATACTGATTCATGAACAAATACAAATGTATAATTTTTGTAATCAAAAATCATAGGTTGAAATTTCTATTAATCTATTAATAAAAATTGCTAGAAAAAAAATAGATTTTATTCAAGGATTAAGTTATTACTCAACAAAGAACAATTGAATGGTTAAAAAAAAGATGAGATCAATTCTGAAGCACGGTTTATTAGAAATATATTCTCTAGCAGACAGAATTTCATTGGTCTAATTCGGGACCTTACAATAAATATATTTTTAGTTTGTTTATCTATCGTAGAAATATATAATATATTAAGATTAATAAAGAATATCGAACAGGTTTTTAGATTTATCTGTGACCCTTGAGGAGCCGTATGAGATGAAAATCTCATGTACGGTTCTGTAATAGAGATGGTAGCAGTGATGTTATCACCGACTATGATTATCTAACAGTTCAAGTACAGTTGATATAGTTGAAGCGCAATCAAAATATGGTTTTTTGGGGTGGAATTTGTGGCGTCAACCTATAGGATTTTTCGTTTTTCTAATTTCTTCGCTAGCGGAATGCGAGAGATTACCCTTTGATTTACCAGAAGCAGAGGAAGAATTAGTAGCAGGTTATCAAACCGAATATTCAGGTATCAAATTTGGTTTCTTTTACGTTGCTTCATATTTCAATTTACTAATTTCGTCATTATTTGTAACAGTTCTTTACTTAGGCGGTTGGAATCTTTCTATTCCGTACATATTTATTCCTGAATTTTTTGAAGTAAATAAAGCAAGCAAAATAAAACTAGTTGGAGCTATAATTGGTATCTTTATTACATTAGCTAAAACTTTTTTATTTTTGTTCCTTTCTATCACAACAAGATGGACTCTACCAAGGCTGAGAATGGACCAACTATTAAATTTTGGATGGAAATTTCTTTTACCTATTTCTCTCGGCAATCTATTATTAACAACTTCTTCCCAACTTCTTTCGCTATAAAAAATAGTAATATTTTATATTTATCATTTGTCTCAAACAAGAGAAAGAAACAAATAGAAAACTATAGACATTTACGATATGTTCCCTATGGTAACTGGGTTCATGAATTATGGTCAACAAACAGTACGAGCTGCAAGGTACATTGGTCAAGGTTTCATGATTACCTTATCTCACGCGAATCGTTTACCTGTAACCATTCAATACCCTTATGAGAAATTAATCACATCAGAGCGATTCCGGGGACGAATCCACTTTGAATTTGATAAATGTATTGCTTGTGAAGTATGTGTTCGTGTATGTCCTATAGATCTGCCCGTTGTTGATTGGAAATTTGAACCTGATATTCGAAAGAAACGTTTGCTTAATTACAGTATTGATTTCGGAATATGTATCTTTTGTGGCAATTGCGTTGAGTATTGTCCAACAAATTGTTTATCAATGACTGAAGAATACGAACTTTCTACTTATGATCGTCACGAATTGAATTATAATCAAATTGCTTTGGGGCGTTTACCCATGTCAGTAATTGACGATTATACAATTCGAACAATTTTGAATTCGCCTCAAATAAAAAATAGATAAGGTTTTTTAATTCAAGAACATTT